ATTGAGATAGGTAAACCGAGGTACTCCCCTCTGAGAATCGTATATGAGAATTTCATCTCGTACGGCTCAAACAGAAAGACCAAAATACAAGATTCTATCGGATATGTGTTTGAAACTGCCTAATTGTACGATTCACTCTTTTCTGATGATACGAAAGAATAAAAATCCGAAAGTTTTTTTATTGTGGTTATAATGCCAAAATATCAAGTCGGCTCCTTCATCTATATGTTGAGGCCTCTTGAATCTTCTATAATTTCCTATTTATTATTTTTGTGATTTTTTTATGTGTGTGTAATGAGACTTTACGCCTGTTTTCTTTATTATTGATAGGAATTCTCTTGTTAAGACCTATGAATCAATTACAACCTCAGATTCATACTAGAACCACGATGAGTCAATAAAACCCTGTCAAACTAAGCCCGCAAATTCCTTGAGTAAGAACCGTTGGATCATCATTTATTCAATGAATAGAGATAATGACTAAAAATCCAAAGAGACCCTTGGACTTTGATCAAAATAAGCATAAACAGGAGTTTGAAATAATAAAAATATGTCAATTTATAACATAACTTCTAAATATAACTCTTTGAAAAAAATGTGTAAAGCCGGCCGCGAGGTCTGAATATTAAGTATGAATCATAGTTCTAAATACTTTGTAATATTATATTTATATTCCGTGCTTCAGATACGAGCAGAGAATGAGAATATCCGACGAAATAAAACCATCTCTAGCAAGATGACAGACCTACCTCTGTACTATCTATAGGATCCATTCTAACAAGTCACACACTCATATTCCGGAAATACAGAAACAAAGAAATTTCACGATCGAACTGCCAAATATAGAATCGGAAAAAAATAAGGGGTCTGCTTTATCTTGAAAAGCTAGTTAACTTAATAGAATCTAATTCATTGAAATTCCGTCCAGTAAAATAGAAGAATTATAAATCTCCAAAATAATAGATAGGAATATTGCAAATAGAGCCATTGAAATACCCATGAACGGAGTAGTTCCCCATCCAGGAGCTACTTTACCATATTCTGAATTCAACGGTTTTAATAAATCCCCTACAATAGTTCGTCTTGAACCAGATCTAGAACTACCCTCAACGGTTTGTGTAGCCATAAATCCTATTTTCATTGAGATCTGTTGACTTTGTATACCATTCTGTTGTAAATAAATGATCTTAGCATAGATGCATTGTGGTCTTGAAACTATATAATAATGGAAACAGCAACATTAGTTGCTATCTTTCTATCTGGTTTACTTGTAAGTTTTACTGGGTACGCCTTATATACTGCTTTTGGGCAACCCTCCCAACAATTAAGAGATCCATTCGAGGAACACGGAGACTAGTTGAAGTAATGAGCCTCCAAATTTTGGAAGGCTCATTAATTTCAATTGAGATACAGAAAAATCATTTCGTCTTTTTAGTTGGAACTTTAGGCGGTTCTCGAAAAAAGATAGCGAAAAAAATTATTCCTAGAGTTGAGACTAAGAGGAATGTATAAACCAAAGCTTCCATAGATTCGATCGTAATTTACAATTATAACTTCCATACCTGTTTATTTGAGATCGTCTCCCGGATAAAGAAAGAGCAAGGCAAGAGTCAAAGAAAAGACAGGAATTCAAATCAAGATTTTTTCGGTATCCTATATCAAATCAAAAATCTAAATACAAAAAAAATATATGTATTGTATCAGACTACTTGTCTTCTTGTAGTTGGATCTCCAAGTTTTTGGAATGCTCCAAATTCCACTTGAGCATCCAAATCTGGGTCAATACCAGCAAAAACATCCCTGAACAAGGTTCTAGCGCCATGCCAAATGTGTCCGAAGAAGAAGAGCAGAGCAAATGAAGCATGTCCAAAAGTAAACCAACCCCTCGGGCTGCTACGAAAAACACCATCGGATTTCAAAGTAGCACGATCTAATTCAAAAATTTCACCCAATTGAGCACGTCTAGCATATTTTTTCACAGTAGCTGGATCGCTATAACTGACTCCATTGAGTTCACCGCCATAGAACTCAACAGTTACACCTACTTGTTCCACACTATATTTCGATTCCGCCCTTCTAAAAGGAACATCGGCTCTAACAATTCCGTCTCCATCTACCAAAACAACCGGAAATGTTTCAAAAAAAGTAGGCATACGACGTACAAAAAGTTCACGACCTTCTTTATCCCTAAAGATAGGATGTCCTAACCAACCAACAGCTATTCCATCTCCGTTATCCATGGAACCCGCTCTGAATAATCCCCCTTTTGCCGGATTATTGCCGATGTAATCATAAAAAGCCAATTTTTCGGGAATTTTAGACCAAGCTTCAGATAAACTTTGTTTTTCAGCTAGCCCTGCACTAACTCTTCGATATATTTCTTGTTGGAAATATCCTTGATCCCATTGATAACGAGTAGGACCAAATAATTCAATCGGGGTAGTTGCTGAGCCATACCACATAGTTCCAGCAACTACAAAAGCTGCAAAAAAGACAGCAGCGATACTACTGGAAAGGACGGTTTCAATATTTCCCATACGTAATCCTTTGTATAGACGTTGGGGCGGACGGACACTAAGATGGAATAGACCCGCCAATATGCCCAAAGTTCCTGCTGAAATATGATGGGAGGCTATTCCTCCTGGCACAAAAGGATCAAAACCTTCCACACCCCACGCTGGATTTACAGCTTGTACCCTTCCCGTTAGTCCATAAGGATCGGATACCCATATTCCGGGACCATACAATCCTGTTACGTGAAATGCGCCAAAACCAAAGCAAGCCACCCCTGAGAGAAATAAATGAATTCCAAAGATCTTGGGCAAATCCACAGAGGGTTTCCCTGTACGTTCATCACAAAATATTTCTAGATCCCAATACACCCAATGCCAAATAGCTGCTAAAAAGCACAAGCCAGAAAACACAATATGTGCACCAGCTACACCTTCGTAACTCCAAATACCCGGATTTGTTAGAGTCCCCCCTGTGATACTCCAACCACCCCAGGAATTGGTTATTCCTAAACGAGTCATAAAGGGTATAACGAACATACCCTGTCTCCACATTGGATCAAGAACAGGGTCAGAAGGATCAAAAACCGCTAATTCGTATAGCGCCATAGAACCGGCCCAACCAGCAACCAGAGCAGTATGCATTATATGGACAGAAATTAAACGGCCGGGATCATTCAATACAACCGTATGAACACGATACCAAGGCAACCCCATAGAAATACCTCCTTTTTTCAATTAAAAATAGTCGCTATGTAACTTTATTGCACTGTAAAAAAACTATACTATGGACCTTACTTTACGTTTTTAGTGGATTATCTCGGGGAAAGGATTCAATTTTGTTCTATTCTTTTAGTAAGAATATCTTTTAATAAAAATAGAACAATTTTGTTCGTAGGAAGAAAAAGAAGCAGATTTATTCTACACCCGATAAGTACCTATACGCAATGGTAGGACGTTGATAGTATTTTATATCAGTAACTTCATCTAGATTTGTTCATCAAAAAGACTTATTTGTAACAAATTTCCTTTATTCATTCTGTCTTACTTTATTTAGAAACTTATTTTTTTTATCTCTGGATAAACTATTATTAAGAAAATAAACCCATTTTTACGCTTTCACATCAAAGTGAAATATAGTACTTCATTTTTCTTTCGTTTAATGCCTATTGGTGTTCCAAAAGTACCTTTTCGAAATCCTGGAGAAGAAGATGCATCGTGGGTTGACGTATAGTGCGACTTGTCAGATCTATTTGGTTAGATGGTATTTCCCCGTTCTCTTACCCGATTGAGATATCCTCTCTTTCGCCCAAGAAAGATTGAATTATCAAAAATTTGGAGCGTGAAATACAACGAATAAAAGTAATAAAAATTTTATTTTTTAGGGGCTATACAGATTAATATTAGCAATTAGACTAATTTATGGTTGCTTTGGTTCGAACAATAAAATGAAATATCCAGCAGGCTCCGTTTAGAAAAAACCAATTGGTAATATATCTATGATTTCTAGTTAATATCATTTCATTAATTATTATATTCTATTTATAATATAAAAACAGAAGCGATCTCAAACTATTAATAAATTGAGTAATATACTGAATGCATTTAATATTTGGCGGGAGACATGAAATAAATTTGAATTGAAAAAAAGTCATAGCAAAAAGAAGTAGTAGTTGGATATTTGGCCTATATATGCAAATCAAAACCGGTCAGATCTTTACTCGGAGTAGAGCATAAACCTAAAAGAATTCAAGAAGACCATTCAGGAACAAGAAAATTACATCGTAATTTGGATTGAATTCCGGTGTAAAGAATACATCAATAAGAAGTTAGTACGAAAAGTTTAGTGAATTTTTCTTTTTTATATATAAACTAGTTTTTTATATATAAAAAACTAGTTTATATATAAAAAACTAGAATCTACACATTGATTCTTTTTTGCGCGATGTGTATTGAACCGTATGCATTAAAAGATGCATGTACGGTTCCGAGGGAATACAATTTGAGCCCACTCAACCGACTTTATCGAGAAAGATTTCTTTTTTTAGGACAAGACGTGGATACCGAGATCTCGAATCAACTTATTGGTCTTATGATATATCTCAGTATAGAGGATGATACCAAAGATCTATATTTGTTTATAAACTCTCCGGGCGGATGGGTAATACCTGGATTAGGTATTTATGATACTATGCAATTTGTACAACCAGATGTACAAACAATATGCATAGGATTAGCCGCTTCAATGGGATCTTTTATTCTGGTCGGAGGAGAAATTACCAAACGTCTAGCATTCCCTCACGCTTGGCGCCAATGAGTTTTTTATTTGATTTGAGATAAACAAAAAAAGAAAAGAAGACAAGACTATGCCTTCGCGATATATGAAATAGGAATATTAAGTAATAATAGCATGGCACCTCGAATTCGATATTAAATTATTATTAGTTTTTTCAAAATTGTTAACTTATATATCGAAAGAGTAGTATGAGATAAAGGGCATTTCCTATTTTTTCTGATATAGAAGGAGAAACATTTCAGCGTCACAAACTTTTTTGTTTTCACACCAAAAAACTATTAACAATATTCTTCTGAAAGAATACAAAAAAAAAGAAACTTTGGGATTGCTAAATAACAGAGGAAATTTATATATAATATATAAAGCAACGGAACCATCGTAGTATTTTTTTAACTACTCCAAAAAGAAGGGTGGTTATTGGATCATTTACCTGTGTGAATATGATAGCCCCTATAAATTTCTTTTATATTTCTTCAATGTAAGGTAAAAAAGTTAATTCCATTGTGGAGCCGTATGCAATGTGGAAAAGATGCCTGTACGGTTGTTCAATTTTCTCTTTTTTCTATCGTTTTATTTTATTTTTATTATATTAATATTATTTTTCGCGATAGAATAATAATTTATGAGGTTATTTCGTCAGGGTAATGATCCATCAACCTTCTAGTTCTTTTTATCAGGCATCGACGGGTGATTTTATCTTGGAAGCGGAAGAACTACTGACGCTGCGCGAAACCCTCACAAAGGTTTATGTACAAAGAACGGGCAAATCCTTATGGGTTGTTTCCGAAGACATGGAAAGAGATGTTTTTATGTCAGCAACAGAAGCCCAAGCTCACGGACTTGTTGATCTTGTAGCGGTTGAATAAAAATAAGAAAGATTTTACGAAAGTATATAATGTGATATTTTTATCTTCTTACTGGAGTTAATACAATCTTCTATGAATACATTAATAAAAAAGGATTCATAATTATCCGGTTAGGATCGATCTAAACCATCCCATTCTGTTATATGATTCAACATGCCAACTATTAAACAACTTATTAGAAACACACGCCAGCCAATTAAAAATGTTAGGAAATCCCCCGCTCTTGGGGGATGTCCTCAGCGACGAGGAACATGTACAAGGGTGTATGTGTGACTCGTTCAGTGGACTAGGCAAAAAGAATTGATCAAGTATAAGTGATCAGAAACAGCGATATAGGATAGAATGTAAGAAGACCATTCACTATACCAAAAAAGAAAATATCTAAAAAATATATTATATCCTTCTATTGCGCTATCAAATTAATTTATGGTTGACATTGGTACAAATCCAATCACTTACACTTATAATTTAAAATGAGAAAGAATTCCCCATTGATAGCAAATGTTATTCATTAAGCAGGGAAAAACTATTTACTATTTAAGATTATACCCTTAATTCTTGACTCCTGCAAGAACGGACTAACAAGGTCAGCTAGCTAATCTTTATAATAAAAAAATACCGTTACTGTATAGGTGAGTCTCTTTGTGAAAGACCTATTACTGGATAATAATGGGTAGAGCCAAAAAGTGTAAACTGTACAAGTTAACAATAAGATTGATTAAATAAAATGAAGGAGGAGGCTCCGGTGTATAGAAAGGACCTCACCGTTAAGAAGCAACCATAAAAACGAAGGAAACCACTATACCTATTTTATTTACTACCTTGTTTTTGATATCTAGTATGAATACACTTTTTTTATTTTGAGGTGAAAAGCCTAGAAAAAATCGTGGTCAGGAAGGTTATAGTAGCAAAAGACATTGGAATTTTTTTTATACACTGGAAGAATCCGTTTTGTTATTAATAAATTAGGAAAGGTAAAGGAAATAACTGAAAGAAAAGAAATCAATTAGTTATTCATCAAAGTTTCATTTATTCAATGACTAGAATTAAACGAGGATATATAGCTCGAAGACGTAGAACCAAAATTCGTTTATTTACAGCAAGTTTTCAAGGGGCTCGCTCAAGACTTTCTCGGACTATTACTCAACAGAAAATAAGAGCTTTGGTTTCGTCTCATCAAGATAGAGGTAGGCAAAAGAGAGATTTTCGTCGTTTGTGGATCACTCGGATAAATGCAGTAATTCGAGGCAATAAACTATACTATAGTTATAATCGATTAATACACAATCTGTACAAGGGGCGGTTGCTTCTTAATCGTAAAATACTTGCACAGATTGCTATATTAAATAGGAATTGTCTTTATATGATTTCCAACGAGATCTTAAAATAAGATAAAGAGGTTGCAAGGAATCCAGTGTAATGTTTCCCTAGTGAGTGAATTTGGGAAGGTAGAGTAGAAATTAGTATGGTAAAATAGGATATCATATGATTAGGATAAAGTCGTCACAATAAACAAACACGTTCAATAAAAAAGGATTTATTCCCAAATTTTTTTCTTACAACACTAAAATTTTTTGAACAAAATGTCAATGCACATTTGAAGTCGGATTGAAGTTTTTTTTTATTCAGCAAGCTTATTTATTTTTAATTCTAAGGCCCGTAGTTCTAGGAGTCGACTCATTTCTTTCAAATTGTTTCTCATTATTAAGAAAAGGTAACAAAGATAAAATACGAGCTTGTTTTATAGCAATAGTAATTAATCGTTGTTGTTTTAAGGTCAATCTATTCACTCGCCTAGATAATATCTTTCCTTGTTCACTAATAAATCGACTAATTAAACTCATATTTCTATAATCAATTCGATCCCCCGATATAATCGGGGGCAAACGCCTACGAAAAGATCGCTTAGATTTAAGAAAGAGCCGCTTGGATTTAGCCATGGTTTTTTTATTCCTTGTCCTGAAAATCCTAATTCTATTTTAATCGTATCAGAAATGATTTCAAATTAAAAAAGGATTGTTTATTTTATATTGAAATAAATATAGGATCTGTTATATATTTTTTTTTGTTCTATAATCTATAAATAATATTAATATATAATAATTCTTATAAAAAATATGTAGTTTTTCGTCTTCCTTGAAAAGCAAGGCGGACGCGTGAGCGGTCGGTTAGATCTATTTCTTTATCTCCCCGTGAATGGTATGTTTGTAACAAGAGGTACAGAATTTTCTCAATTCCAATCGACTAGGCGTATTATGTCGATTTTTTTTAGTAATATATCGGGAAATGCCCATTGATTCCGTATTAACGCGGTTTCGAACACAACTGATACATTCCAAAATAATCGTAACTCGGGCATCTTTACCCCTGGCCATGAACCTCCTTTGGATTTTTGATTGACTCAACTGTTCTCTTTTTCCATTTTCCGATCCGAAGGGAAGAAGAAAGGAAATAAAAAATAGAAGTTGCTAAATTGAAATCAATCCAATTATGAAAGATTTCCTTGCAATCTATCAATATAGTAATAATAAGTAATATAATGATTTCTAACTCTATACTTATAATTGCTGTACAATATTTAATTTTTGATTGAATTATCTTGTATGATATTGTTGTCACAACTATTGCATTTTCTTTGGCATGCTTGAATTTCATTTTGGTCTCGGAACCCCGAGTTCGTAGTTTGACTAGGGTGAATCCGCTTTTATTCTTTTATAATTTATATAAAATTATAAAAAACGAAGAGTAAGGGAGGGGATCCGTCACAGATATTTTATTGTAGCTCTAATTTTATTCACCCCCTTCGCGTCTCACTTACTATAATGAAAAATATTATAATGAAAAAAAGGGGAATATTAACGCATCCGGAAATAACCGATTGATCTCTATCAATAAACCTGCTAAAGAACCAAACCATAGAGTACTTACTACTGGTGCCACGGAAAGGTATGTTTTTAGATTTCGCATTTAAGGTCCTCCTTCTTTTTTTGTGATTTTATTATAATTTGTAATACATAATAGTAATACATATATGACCAGATGTGTATATGTAGTTAATGACTGACACTTGTATTTCTACGTGGAATACCTAACGCAGATTGCAATGTACAACAATTCGGTAAAAATTAGTCTTTTCTCTTATCTCTTAAAACAAAAAAACGTCCTGTTCTGTCTGAGAATTCCCGACAAATATTCATTTTTTTATGGTTTCATATTTCTTCACTACATATATAATATGAGTCTATTATTTTTATATGTTATATGAGATTAAAAAAAAAGAGTAAAGGACATATTGGTATATCAATGAAAGAAATAAAGATGTGAAAAAGAACACAGGGAGTCTCTACAATGGCACTGTAGACCAATTGAAAGGGATGTAGCGCAGCTCGGTAGCGCGTTTGTTTTGGGTACAAAATGTCACAGGTTCAAATCCTGTCATCCCTACCTATTACTTATCTTATGAGCAGTAACGAGGATTCAATTGCTATTGATTAAAATTGGATATACATAAGTAATTTATTTTTTATGCTCGTATATAGCCAAGACAGGTTGGCTAGTTATTGTGAAAAAAAAGCGCTCTTAGTTCAGTTCGGTAGAACGTGGGTCTCCAAAACCCAATGTCGTAGGTTCAAATCCTACAGAGCGTGATTAGATTCTTCTTATTTGTGTTATAGGTCGAAAATAAAAATGAAATAATTGAAAAACAAATAGAATTTGACCTCCTGCAGATTAAAGAAAATAGGAGGTCAATCAAAAAACATAGATGTTAATTAATCAAAGGTCCAATTGATCACCCCGTCTGTATTGTAAATATGCAGTTACGAATAATCCAGCCAAAGTAATAGGAATTAGACCTAAGACGATTCCAAATAGAAAAACTTCAATCATTTCAATTTCTTTGAAAGGTGAAAAAGGGAGGTAATATTTATCCTTAAATCTTAATGGGAATTACCCCATTAATCTCAACTTGAAAATTGAAGCCGTAAGGGTAAGGAACTATATAATATGTGAACTATGACAGAAAAATTTTGTGATGAATTGTTCATTCAATTAATTTCAAATAAGTCGTATTTTGTTCAGACCGATAAATAAAGCTGAGGTTATAGTCAAAGCTGCTAGTAGAAAACCGAAATAACTAGTTATAGTAAGCATGAAGAGACTAAATAAAATATGTTCTTTTTATACATATGTTTAGAAAGCACTTACCTAAATTTCATTTCAATTTTCAAAAGAAAAGATAGGAGGATAAACAAAAAAACCAATTGAAAGTTTTTGATTCATCGAGTATTATAGATGGCGGACCTAACAAAAATAGAGTAACATAGTTA